ATAAGAAAAGGGCACACAAAGTAACAAAGAAAAAATTAACTTCATTATTATAAATTAAGTTATTGACTATTTCAAACAAATCTCGAAATTCGAAACTGCCCGTTATCCAATAAAGACCTAAAATTCCTAATAATAAACCAAAATCTCCTACACGATTAGTTACAAACGCTTTTTGACAAGCATTCGCAACGCTAGGTCGTGTGAACCAAAAACCTATTAATAGATAAGAGCACACTCCAACTAATTCCCAAAAAATATAAATTTGTATCAAATTAGAACTAGTAACTAATCCCAGCATTGAAGTATTGAAAAAACTCATATAAGCAAAAAATCTTAAATATCCTTGATCATGAGACATATAATTGTCGCTATAAATAAGAACCAGAATTCCAACAGTAGTAATTAAGATTGACATAATAGAAGTAAGTGGATCAATCAAGTGGCCAAACTCTAACGAAAAGTCATTATTGATGGTCCAAGACCATACATATTGATAGATATAACTGTTATTTATTTGCTGAATAGAAAGATTGGCTGAAAAAATCATAACTATACTTAACAATAAAACACTAGGAAAAGCCCACATGCGGCGAAGATTTATTGTTGCCGTCGGAAAAAGGAGAAGTCCCACTCCTATTAACATAGGAATTAGAACTGGAATGAAAGGTATGAACCATGAATATTGATATGTATATTCCATAAAAATAAATAAAAACCTTTTTTTATTCTTAATTAACTGTTTCGGATTCGCCAGCTCTTATTTTTTTTGTTTGAAAGGAGTCAGTTAATGTTAATAAAAAAATGAAGATATGTAAAACTAAAATAGAATTTTAGAATCTTTTATAATCTTAATTATTCTAAATCTTTTTCAAATACTTCAAAAAAAAGTGAAAATATATATATTATATAGATATATAAACAAAAGTGATTGTACCTTTATGTTGTTTATTTTGGTCATGCTATAGTTATAAGTATAATAAAATAATCAAAAAGTTTAAGAAACCAATCTTATAATTGAATTTAACAAAAAAACTTGCCTCATTTTTTCTATTAATTGGTTAGGTTAGTTAAATTGGAGAAGCTCGACAAAAGAGTGCACCTAATTCAAATTTCCAAATGAAAATGAGACTAGTAGTTAATCTATTAAAGTATATATCTAAAGTATATATCATTTTTTTTTAGAGAAACGAAAAAAAGTCAGTTTACATTTTAGTAATTACTTCACTCAATTCAAAACTGCATTGGTTAATGATTCTGAATAGAAACGAACTAAAATCCATAGTTCTTACTTTATTGGGTTAAGTTGTGTTGTGGGCTGTGTCTGTCTTTTATCAATCATATAAAAATACCCCTTTTGGTGTAATTATTTGTCCTTACTCGCTCTATAGATTAAAACATTGTACTACGTAAATTGTAATTAAGTAATAGTAATTGAAATTTTTTTGAAGAGAGTCTAATTTAGACAACAAATAGAGAATTAATAGTAAAGAACAATTGGTTTTTAACAATAGATGTCTTTCACATTCAACTATAGAAATGAATAACCTATTCTAATTTTTTAATGGCAGTCCCAAAAAAGCGCACTTCTATATCAAAAAAACGAATTCGTAAAAATATTTGGAAAAGAGAGGGATATTGGGTAGCATTGAAAGCTTTTTCGTTAGCGAAATCTCTTTCTACAGGGAATTCAAAAAATTTTTTGTACGACAAGAAATAAATAAGCAAACGTTGGAATAATTTGAATCTATATCTGACTCTAAAAAAAGTAAAAAGTCTACCTTAAGTTTCATTTTTCGGTTCGTTTCTAATTTTTTAGAATAAATCATTAAAAAGAAAAAAGTAATCATTCCCATTCCTTAATGTTTTGAATGGATCAATATTCAATTCGTTTTGCTATTATTGTATGTAAAATAAGAAGTCTTTTGTCTACTGAATTTGAAAAATTATATTTTTTTGTTTGAAAAAGAAAGAATAAATATAAGATATTAAAGTTTCAACTGTCTTTTTAGTATGTTTGATTATTTTAGAGATGGGGATGCATATTTTCCCCATCAACATAATACTAAGATATAAAGTTTTGTCTTTTTGGATATTTGTATTATACTATTTCTTATATAAGATTTTTATATAAGATAAGAGCAGATATAAATAAGATCTTTAATCAAAATTAATGAGTCATCGAAACTCATTTATTAAGTTTAAAACTTGTTTTGTAATTTTCTGAACACTCAATCATTTTGATAAATCATTATCACTATATCTATAATACGGTGCAATTACGATAGAAATAAAAACTTTTTTATTCTATGATACACACAATACCTAACCTAATTGAATTAGTTTGCGAAATACTATACTAACACAAATACTTTCCAAAGCGAAAACTCGAAGTAGGAATACAAGGTTATGTAAATTTTTAGTGTATGTATTCATGAAATTGTGATCGATAAAAATCCGATTTTTTCTTTTTTTTTTTTCAGTAACAAATTTTGTATTTTAGATTCATAAACTAAACTAAAATAAGATAAATGAGACAAAAAATGAATTGTTAAAAACAAAAAATGAAAAAAGAACATTGAATTAGGTTAAAAACTATTTTAAAACTATCTAGTTACAAGAGTTCCATTTTAGAAGAGTATAAATTAGCGTAACTCTAGTGTTTATGTTAAGTTAAATAAAATTGACACTATAACTAAGAAATAAAATGTTGAAAAATGGAATATAATAAAAAATAAGGATTATTATTGAAAATATGTTCAAATCGCTATTTTTTAAACTAGTTTTTATTCATCAATTTCCATGTTTCCTATAAAACTAAAAAATCGTGCATGATTGAGTACTTCAACCTCGACGATTGAATAAAAATAGGTTATTATGAGTTCGAATAAGCCGCTATGGTGAAATCGGTAGACACGCTGCTCTTAGGAAGCAGTGCTAGAGCATCTCGGTTCGAGTCCGAGTGGCGGCATGGCATCTTATCAAAGAGTAAGTCCTATAATGAATTCAATTCCCGATTTCTATTCCTATAATTGTGAGATCCCTTTCTAATTTTTATGATATTTTCAATTTTAGAGCATATATTAACTCATATATCCCTTTCGGTCGTTTCAATTGTAATTACAATTCGTTTGATAATCTTATTAGTTAATGAAATCGTAGGACTATATGATTCGTCGGAAAAGGGCATAATAACCACTTTTATCTGTATAACAGGATTATTAGTTACTCGTTGGATTTATTCGAAGCATTTACCATTAAGTGATTTATACGAATCATTAATTTTTCTTTCATGGAGTTTGTCCATTATTCATATGGTTCCATATTTCAAAAAAAAGAAAAACCATTTAAACGCAATAACCGCGCCAATTGTTATTTTTACCCAAGGATTTGCTACTTCTGGTTTTTTAACCGAAATGCACCAATCCGTAATATTAGTACCCGCTCTCCAATCTCATTGGTTAATGATGCACGTAAGTATGATGGTATTGGGCTATGCAGCTCTTTTATGTGGATCATTATTATCAGTAGCACTTATAGTCATTACATTTCGAAAAGTAATAAGAAATTTTGAGAAAAGCAATAATGAGTCATTTTCCTTTGGTGAGATCCAATACATTAACGAAAAAAACAATGTTTTATGGAACACCTCCTTTATTTCTTCCAAGAATTATTATATGTCTCAATTTATTCAACAATTGGATCATTGGAGTTATCGTATTATTAGTCTAGGGTTTATCTTTTTAACCATAGGTATTCTTTCGGGAGCAGTATGGGCAAATGAGGCATGGGGCTCATATTGGAATTGGGATCCGAAGGAAACTTGGGCATTTATTACTTGGACCGTATTCGCGATTTATTTACATATTCGAACAAATAAAAATTTGGAAGGTGTAAATTCTGCAATTGTAGCCTCCGTGGGATTTCTTATAATTTGGATATGCTATTTTGGGGTCAATCTATTAGGAATAGGGCTACATAGTTATGGTGCATTTACACTAACATCGAATTGAAGAAAGGACCTGATAAATACAAACAAACATGGGACAGCATATATATAAGAAAACGTCGTGTAAGCCATCACGAACCTTTTGAATCACTACTTTGATTCAAAAGGTTCTTACAAACAAAGGCCAAACATACATATCTGGTTAAAATCAAAAGTCTAATTCATTTTTTTATTTGTAACTTAAATTAAAGTTCAATTTTAGAGAAGAAAAAAGATTTCTTTTTAGTTTTTTAATTGTACAACGAAGTTTTTTTAAGCACCCTATTCTAGTTATAGTATAGGATTGCTCTTTGATTTTTTATTTTATTCGGTAAAATGTTTTATTTTATAAAATAATTAGATATAATAGTTTCGACCTTGTCAACTGATAGTGAGAAAACGAAATCCGGATAAAGACCAATACCTATTACAGGTAAAAAAATAGAGATCGAAATAAATAACTCTCGCGGTCCAGAATCAAAAAAAGAAGAGTTTGGGGCATTAAAAAACCTGTATCCATAGAACATTTGGCGTAACATAGATAATGAATAAATAGGAGTTAATATCATTCCAACTGCCATTACAAATGTAATTAGTATTTTTGTTATTAAAAATAGATTTTGGTTGGGAATTATTCCAAAAAATACTATTAATTCCGCAACAAAACCACTCATCCCCGGTAATGCAAGGGAAGCCATCGATAAGATACTGAAAGTCATGAATATTTTTGGAACCGGGATCGCCAGTCCGCCCATTTCATCGAGATAAACAAGACGTATTCTATCATAACTCGTTCCCGCCAAGAAAAAAAGTGCAGCGCCAATAAATCCATGAGAGATTATTTGCAAAATGACTCCATTGAGGCCCATATCACTTAGAGAGCCAATTCCTATAATTATGAAACCCATATGAGATACGGAGGAATAGGCTATTCTTTTTTTTAAATTACGTTGACCAGGAGATGCTGAAGCTGCATAGATTATTTGAATTGTGCCTACTATCATCAACCAGGGAGCAAATATAGAATGAGCGCGGGGCAAGAATTCCATATTGATCCGAACCAACCCATATGCCCCCATTTTTAATAAGATTCCGGCTAGAAGCATACAAGTACTGTAATGTGCCTCTCCATGGGTGTCTGGTAACCATGTATGGAAAGGTATAATCGGTGATTTGACAGCAAAAGCAATAAGAAACCCAATATAGAATATTATTTCCAGTGCTACTGGATAGGATTGATTAGCCGATGTTTCAAAATTGAATGTTGGTTCATTGGAAGCATATAAACCGATACCCAGAACTCCTATTAATAAAAAAACGGAGCTTCCCGCAGTGTACAAAATAAACTTTGTAGCTGAATACAAGCGTTGTTTTCCCCCCCACACGGATATAAGTAGATAAACGGGAATTAATTCAAATTCCCACATGATGAAAAAAAGTAAAAGGTCTCGAGAAGAAAATGATCCTATTTGACCGCTATACATTGCTAACATCAGGAAATGGAATAATCGGGAATCTCGAGTAACCGGCCAAGCCGCTAAAGTAGCTAAAGTGGTTATAAATCCTGTGAGCAAAATAGGGCCTATAGAAAGTCCATCTATTCCCAATCTCCAGTAAAAATCAAAAAAATGAATCCATTTATAATCCTCCGTCAGTTGCATTAATGGATCATCCAATTGGAAATAATAATAGAATGCATAAGTTGTTATAAGGAGTTCTATTATGCATAGAAATATAGTATACAATCGAATTGCCTTATTTCCTCTATGAGGGAGAAAGAAAATTAAGGAACCCCCAAATATTGGCAAAACTACAACTATTGTTAACCAAGGAAAAAAATTCGTAGTAAAAACAAGATACACTTGGACCAGAAAAATCCGTGCTCGAAAACAAAAAACGGAATTTAATATCTTTTTTTTTTGTTTTCGAGCACGGCGATTTTTGTCAGTAAAAAAAATTAAATGTATTCAGGTGGGGGTTTTGAAACGTATCAATAAGCGAGGCCCATGCTTCGAGTTGTTTCATGCCATAAATAAACTCGAACGCTCAAGAAATCCGTTGGACAGGCGGATTCACATCTCTTACAACCAACACAGTCCTCCGTTCTTGGAGCAGAAGCAATTTGCTTAGCTTTACATCCGTCCCAAGGTATCATTTCTAATACATCTGTGGGACAGGCTCTGACACATTGAGTACACCCTATACATGTATCATAAATCTTTACTGAATGTGACATTGGATATATCCATTTTTTAACATCATAAATTTTCGATCTAGTAAACTTGTAAATGAATTATACATTAGACACCAGATGAATCAATGATTTACCAGAATTTTCGAATCAATCTGCTTCCGTATCGATTCATGCGGGAGGGCCAAGATGCTTTGATTTCTTACATTTTTTGTAAACACGATCAATACGTTATGTATCATCCAGTATAATAAATAGAATTCGACTTGAGAAATATTAGAATTTCTATGATTAATACTACTTATTCAACAAATTCGATTGATTGATACGAGTTGATTTTCGGTTACGATAAATTGAGGAAACAATAGCCGGTCCAATAGCTGCTTCAGCGGCTGCAATAGCTATAACAAAAATTGAAAAAATATTTCCTTTTAATTGACGACTATCAAAAAAATCAGAAAATGTTACAAAATTTATATTAACTGCATTAAGTATAAGTTCAAGACACATAAGGGCTCTAAGCATATTTCGACTTGTGACCAATCCATAGATACCGATAGAAAATAAATAGGCACTCACAACAAGTACATGTTCGAGCATCATTGACCAACTCCTTTTTAATTTAGATTCATTTCAAGATGAAAAACAATTTGATGGGTTCAATTGACTAGAATATAAAAAGTACGGAACAAGGGAATCTATTGGTAATAGATCAAATAAAAGAATTTCTATTTTAGACAGAAAAAAAGCTTCAAATAAAATGGATGTGATAACATAGAACAAAGTTTTATTTTTATTTTTCTTATTAGTTCGAAAGATTTATTATTGACGAGCCACAACAATTGCGCCTATTAAAGCAGCTAAAAGAATTATTGAAATGAGTTCAAATGGAAGAAAAAAATCTGTTGATAAATGAATTCCAATTTGTTGACTGTTACTTATCAAATCTTGCTCTATAATCTGGTTTGATCTGGTAGTCCAAATAATACCGTACCATGACGTATCTGGAATAGTAGCCATTAGTGAACCAAAAAGAATTGTACAAACCAGCAAAGTAACCCCATTCCCAACGGTCCAAAGATTAAAATCTTTGTAATATTCTGAACCATTCATAAACATCACAGCAAATATGATTAAAACATTTATAGCTCCCACGTAAATAAGGAGCTGTGCGGCAGCTACAAAATGGGAATTGGATAGAATATAGAATAAGGATATACAAACAAGAACCAGTCCCAATGAAAAGGCAGAAAAAATTGGATTGGTAAGTAATACTACTCCTATACCTCCGAATATAAGACCTGATCCAAAAAAGACTAAAAGAAAATCATGTATCGGTCCAGGCAAATCCATTATATGTAAAGAGATAAATAAATCGAAATTTTTTTCATGACCTTATTGACCCCACCAGGAATTTTTTTTTATGAAAAGGTTTTTAATTGAATTAAATTCTAAGGAATGTGAATTGATGTAGGTACAGCTATTGGACTAATATCATTTTTGATCTTAAAGAGTAGTTCTAGACTAGATATTTATATTTCGAAATAATTAGAGATATAGTCATAGATTTTCTATACAAATTGAAGCACGACCAAATAACTCAATAGTTGGAATTTAGAGTTAGTGACTAAACAAAATAAAAGAAAGAAAGCGCACTCCTTTCTATCAAAACAAAACACTGACCCTTACTAATTCTAATTGGAAATTACTCTTTATCTTTAATCAAAGGATTTACTTATTTTTTTATTTTAGGTGAATTTAAAATTGTTCGAATTGTATAATCGTCAATTACTGACATCGGTAAACGACCCAAGGCAATTTGATTATAATTCAATTCGTGACGATCATAAGTGGAAAGCTCATATTCTTCAGTCATTGATAAACAATTTGTTGGACAATACTCAACACAGTTACCACAAAATATACAGATTCCGAAATCAATACTGTAATTAAGCAACCGTTTCTTTCGAATATTCGTTTCCAAGTCCCAATCAACAACAGGTAGATCTATAGGGCATACACGAACACATACTTCACAAGCAATGCATTTATCAAACTCAAAATGTATTCGACCGCGGAAACGTTCTGATGTGATTAATTTTTCATAAGGATATTGAATAGTTACAGGTAAACGGTTTGCATGGGATAAGGTAATCATGAAACTTTGACCAATATACCTTGCAGCTCGTACTGTTTGTTGACCATAATTCATGACCCTGGTTACCATAGGGAACATATCGTAAATATCTATGAAAATTGTTATGTTTGTTTATTTCTCTTGTTTGAGACAAGCCGTATATATAGAATATAGTATTCCTTTACAGCGAAAGAAGTTGGAAAGAAGTTGTTAATAATAGATTACCGAGAGAAATAGGTAAAAGAAATTTCCATCCCAAATTTAATAGTTGGTCCATTCTTAGCCTCGGTAAAGTCCATCTTATTGTGATAGAAATGAACAAGAACAAAAAAGTTTTGACTAATGTAATAAAGATACCAATTGTCGTTCCAAAGACCTCGCGTGCTTTATTTATTTCAAAAAGCTCAGCAACGAGTATGTACGGACTAGAGATAGAGATATTCCAACCGCCCAAGTAAAGAACTGTTACAAATAATGAAGAAACTAATAGGTTTAGATAGGAAGCAACATAAAATAAACCAAATTTGATACCCGAATATTCGGTTTGATAACCTGCTACTAATTCTTCTTCTGCTTCCGGTAAATCAAAAGGTAATCTCTCACATTCTGCTAGGGAAGAAATTAGAAAAACGATAAACCCTATAGGTTGACGCCACAAATTCCAACCCCAAAAACCATATTTTGATTGAGCCTCAACTATATCAACTGTACTTAAACTATTAGATAATCATAGTCGATGATAACATCACTGTTATCATCTCTATTACAGAACCGTACATGAGATTTTCATCTCATACGGCTCCTTTAGGGCCATAAAGAAATCTAAGGGCCGAGTCTGTATTATTTATCTTGATTTATAGGATAGATAGGATAGATAGGTTCAAAATCGAGTAAACGGCCCTGATTAGACCACTTTAATTCTGTTGGTTATATAATAAATAAAAAAGACTACGTCTGAATTGATCTTATCCTTTATTTAATTCAAAAAGAATTATTTTGTGAGTAATAACTTTAAGTCTTTAATAAAATACTGCTTGTAGAAATATAAATAACCCGTCGTTTTCAATTATGAAAAAAAAAAAAAAAGATCTATTTTTTTTATTGAATTGTATTCTTTCTATTTTTTATTTTCGTTCCTATTCTTCTTTCTTTTCTGGAAAAAAAAAAGGGGGGGTCCAAGAAAAAGGGGGAGCTTACAAAATAAAGGATTTTTTCGTTTCGATAGTCGTTTATTTAATCGGTGGATTGAAGTATACTCTGGATAGGAATCTTGGGGAGTACGGCCTGATCATTTCTACTAACTTAAAGCCCCTATTAGTATTCTTTTTATATTATGTATAAATGTCCTTGGGGATAAATCACATAATCTCTATTACCAATCCTTTGCGTAATTTGGCGTTTCTAACCATCCACTCATTTTTGCTAAACCCCCGCTTTATGGTAATACATACAAACACTAGTGAAAACTTAATACGGTGGGTCTTTTGAACCCGCTTCAAACTAGGATGACATGACTAATCAACCAATCTTGGGGTAAACGGGTTCTTCTTCTGTTTATTTACGCTCAACTCTTTAATTCTTCTTATACATCGAAGACGAGACTCAAGAATTTGACTGCGAATATATATATATTATATACCTGTTAGCTGTTTTCTTTCACTCATATAACTATCTAATTTAATTCATTAATCCGAATAATGAATGAAAAATGAAGATATCTATTCAATTCATTCCACCTCTTTTTCTATAAAGACTCTAAAGAAAGAAATAGGGAAAAGTTTATGTTTCAACGAATCGCACGTAGAGATATTGCTAATACACATAGAGTTAATGGTATTTCATAATTAATCGATTGAGCAGCAGCTCGTAGACCACCTAAAAAGGAATATTTATTATTTGAACCATATCCTGACATAAGAAGTCCAATGGGAGCAATACTTGAAACGGAAATCCATAAAAAAACCCCTATATTGAGATCGGATAAAACAAGGTGATAGTCAAAAGGAATTACTGAATAACTTAGTAGAATTGATATAACTGCTATGGATGGTCCTATACTAAATAAACGAGTATCTCCTCTAGATGGAAGAATATTTTCTTTGAAAAGTAGTTTTGTCCCATCTGCTAGAGCTTGAAGAACGCCTAAAGGACCGGCGTATTCGGGTCCAATACGTTGTTGTAGCCCTGCGGATATTTCTCTTTCTAACCATACAATGACTAGTACGCCTATTGTGATTCCTAATACAAGAGTCAAAATAGGGACAAGCACCCATAGAATTCCATAGACCCCTTTGAAGGATTCCACTCTGTAAAAAGAATTGATATCTTGTACTTCCGTTATATCAATTATCATTTCAACGATCGACTTCTCCCATAATGATATCTATGCTACCTAGTATTGTCATAATATCAGCCAATTTCATTCTTTTAACTAACTGAGGAAGAATTTGCAAATTGATAAAACCAGGTGGGCGAATTTTCCATCTCCAAGGAAAACCACTCTGATCCCCTATCAGAAAAATTCCCAATTCTCCCTTGGGGGCTTCGACTCGCACATAAAGTTCTTGTTTCGGCAATTCAAAAGTAGGAGAAGGTTTTTTACTAATGAATCGATATTCAAAATCATGCCATTCTGGATACCTTTCTCTATCAAAGTATCGTATTTCTAAATTCTCATAGGGCCCTCCCGGAATTCCTTCCAGAGCCTGTTGAATAATTTTTATGGATTCTGTCATTTCGCCAATTCGGACTAAATAACGGGCTAATGAATCCCCCTCTTTTTGCCATTGGACTTCCCAATCAAATTCGTCATAACACTCATAATGATTAACTTTACGAAGATCCCATTGTATTCCGGACGCCCGCAACATGGGTCCTGATAAACCCCAATTAATTACTTGGTCTCTCCCAATAATACCTACGCCCTCAACTCGTTCTAAAAAAATCGGATTTCTTGTAATAAGTTTTTCATATTCAGTAACTCCTGTTAAAAAATAATCGCAGAAATCCAAACATTTATCTATCCAGCCATAAGGTAGATCGGCCGCTACTCCTCCGATACGAAAATAATTATGCATCATTCTCATACCCGTAGCAGCTTCGAATAGATCATATACTAATTCCCGTTCTCTGAAAATATAGAAGAAAGGGGTCTGTGCACCAATATCTGCCATAAAAGGGCCGAGCCATAACAGATGAGAAGCTATACGACTCAATTCCAACATAATTACTCTGATATAACTGGCTCTTTTAGGTACTTGAATATTTCCTAACTGTTCTGGCCCATTTACAGTTATTGCTTCTGTGAACATAGTAGCTAAATAATCCCAACGGGTTACATAAGGCAGATATTGTATAATAGTTCGGTTTTCCGCAATTTTTTCCATCCCTCTGTGTAAATAACCCAATATTGGTTCACAGTCAATAACATCTTCACCGTCCAGAGTAACGATGAGTCGAAGAACGCCGTGCATTGACGGGTGTTGGGGTCCCATATTTACTACCATGAGATCCTTTCTTGTAGCTGGTATATTCATAAGTTTTTCCTCGATTCATTTTTCTACGAATTGCGTAAAACGAAAAAAGGTTCATCAAAATTCAAGATCTAATAAATCAAATAATTCAAAATGACTCTTAAAATTAACGAGTTTTTGATTCTCGAATACCCAACTGATTAATTAAGTGTTTATAACGTACTCCATTTTTCTTTGACAAATAAGACAGCAGCCTTTGACGTTTTCCCAGAATTTTACGTAGACCTCTTTGAGAGGAATAGTCTTTTCGGTGCAATTCCAAATGCGAAGTAAGTCTTCTTATTTTAGTGGTCAAACTCAATACTTGAAATTCAACGGATCCCCTCTTTTTTTCTTTTTCTTCTTGCGAAAGAAACGAGATGAATGAATTTTTTACCATAAAACGCCCCCTCTCTCTTTTTTTTTCGATATTTTTATCCATATATATTTATTCATCAGTAATAATAATTACACTCGTTTTAATTTGATATACACAATCATTCTTAATTTCGTTAAGAATTCTTAATTTTGTCAAATAAAATTACTTACTTTAGAAATCAATAATAATGAATCCAATTTTGAAATTGGATTCGGATAGGATATACTATACAAAAGCATGGTATGTTTATGCACTCACAAAAAAATTAGACCTAAAAATGAAGAAGATTTTGTTGATTCATTTCTAGATCTAATAATTAATATAATACAATGCATCAGTAAATTAGTATCCTTTATCAGAATGAAATAATGGGTGTGTTTATTTCTTTGTGTTCATATACTCGCTATGGTACAGCAATCTAGTAAAAAAAATGTACCATTAATGAATTTTCAATCTCGGATACATCTGAATCCTTACCAGACTGAAACGACTACCATTATTGGTATCAAACCAATAGCGATTCATACAAGATAAATCTTCTAATCGATAATTGGGCCAAAGAAAGAACTTTAATTTAATTAGTTTATTTTCATCTCTATCAAGATTTTTTCTTTTATTCAAAACTTGATCGCAATCATAATTTTTTACCCTATTTCCATTGCAAAATACTGTATTTCTATGTATACCAATTCTATTACTAGAATTGAAACAAATTATAATTCTCAATTCTCTACGACGTCTCGGGGATAAAATATTTTCAGGAACAAGCAAATCATAATGATTTTTGTCTCTATTTCCATTCATTTTTTCATGTAGTGCAATGGATTCATCAAAATTCTTCTTATTCTTATCAACATAGACCCCGCCTTTTTCTAGGTATCTTTGATGAATTTGGTGTTTCCTCTTAGGAACCAATGAAATACCTATGATTTGATATAGAAGAAACTGTCCATCCGTTTTTACAGACAGACGAACTGGTTCGATAATAAATATTCCCCTTTTCATCAATTCTGTAAGAGTGAAATCCTTATGTACCATCAGAATATCCAGACTCATTTCTTCCCTTTGAATAGCGGATATGGCAATTTCTGTTGGATTTATCAGCCTAAGCAGGAGACAATATACTTTGATGTTATTGATTATTCTTTGATTGAAAGAATAATCCCATCTCAATTGAAAACGCAAATACCTTTTTAGTAATAACTCAAGCTCCCCTTCTGTGTTATTCTTGTATTGCTTTTTGTTTCTACGTTTTTGTTTTTTCATGTACGATCCCCTAGAATCTTGTTCAACATCTTTGTCTTTGTTTGAGAGAGCCGATTCGGGATCCGCTTGGTCCGCGAATTCTTTTTCTACTTGATTTCTATTTTCTAATTCAAGAGTTTTTTCATTCGATAATATAAAAATATCTCTTTTTTGATTTCCAGTGATGCTTTTATGTTTATTAACATTTTCGTTTCCATTAAAATTAAAAAAAAGTAATTTGATTGGTATGCCCCACGGTTGAATCTTATATGTATTATAAAGTATCGGAAATTCTGGGAAGAACCAAAGTTCTAGATTCGATATTGGATTACTTAGTATTTCTTCATTCATTCCCATCCAATCAAAAAAAAAACCTTTTTGATTGGATGGGTTCATTTTCTGATCTTGATGAATCGTGAGATAAAAAAGGCCTTTCTTATCCATTTTATCGATTATTTGATAATTATTAAACCCAGTCTTAGTATTTTTATTCCTGACGGTATCGATATCGGCCCAGGCCTTAATATCGATCTTCTTTCTAAGACAAAAATTGAGAATTTTCCAATCAAAATATTTTCTATCTGAATTTTTTTCTATATCTATACTATCATCTTCGACGAGATAATTCTTGATAAGGATACCTCCCATCATATCAAAAAATTTGTGTTTAGTTGTATTGTAATTATAAGAAATCTCTTGGTTATTATTTACTTGTAATGGTAATCTATAAATATATGAGTCTTTCTTATTTTCATAATTAATAGATTTATACGATACACGATCATATCCATATTGTTTTGTCAAATTTTCTTTTTGATTTGGCAATGAGGCTATTTCAAAATATTTTTCTTTTTCATAATGAATAAATCGGTTTTTTTCATATTCATATGAATCACATTTGTTGAAATTTTCATTTTTAGTCATACGGCATTGATTGACTCTAGTTCGCCATTTTTGTGGTACTAATCTAGACCATTTAAGCTGAGATAAATCATATTGATATTGATAATGACCCCTTAGCCAGTTTTTCAATTCATTAATTCTAAAATTTCGAGGGTTTTTATGTCGTAATTCGGAATCAAATATTCCTTGCGTTCCAACAAAATACTCTTTTATTTCATTTTTAAGAAAAAAATATGTTCCGTAATATTTAAAGACAGATCTTAACTTATCTAGGTTACTGACTTGAGTTTGTGATAATTTATAGAATACATATGCTTGTGACAAGTAAGCTAAGTCCCCAAAAATCTTTGAATTCTTATTAATAATACAACGTGACTTTTTTATAGTCGAGCAAAAGTTAATTATACTTTGATTTGTTTTATCAATTCTTTCTCGATTTGCTTCATTATTGTAAATGTATTTATTAATCATTTTTTTTGTTAATTCAAGAAAAAGCTGTGCATTGATTCTAGGTATATTAATGATACATAGAAAGGTATCTATGTATAGCTTTTCAATAAAGAATTTTACAAAAAAATGTAATTTACGAAGCAATCGAAGATTTTTTCGTTTTAATATCTGCCAAATATTTTTTGGTGATTCTAATCC